CTTCACAGTATACATACTATGACTAGGAGTGCGGGACAAGTAATTCAATTCCCGAAATCGGGTAGAAAAAAAATAGAAACAAGCAAAAGACTTTTCATAATTTTTTTGATCGTACCTAATTACCAATAAAAATGGGATTTTTTTTAGAGCTTGATGTTGATCAATTTGCGGATCTAAAAATTCATTTCGGACAATTGAACCTTCTCAAACTGTTTCTTTTTAAGAACCAAAAAGATTTGTGCCAAAATAACGGATGCCAAGAATAGCAAAAGTCCTTGGACACGTAATGGATCTTGAAGTACTATTTCCGCATCCCCCTGACCAAATCCACCCACATTAGGATTGCTCGTTAATGGTTGATCAAGTTTGATGGATTCGCCCTCTGAAACAAGAAGTTCTGGCCCTGGAGGGATAATATCAACCACTTGACGTCCATCTGATGCATCTACTATGATTATTTCGTATCCCCCTTTTTCTTTTCGTATGATTTTGCTTACTATACCTACCGCGGTAGCATTATAAACATTATTGTTACTCTTGCTCCCGTCGGGATAAATTTGACCCCGTCCCCTGTTCCCGCCTACGTATATGGGATACTTTAAGAAGTGAACATCTTTCTTAGTAGCGGGGTCGGGGGAAAGAATGGGAAAGGTGATTTCGCTATATTTCTGACCAGGAACAGGACCTATCACAAGAATATTTTTTTTAGTAGGACGATAACTCTGAAAAGACAGATTGCCTATCTTTTCTTTAATCTCGGGCGAAATACGATCGGGGGGGGCTAATTCAAAACCCTCAGGTAAAATAAGAACAGCTCCTACATTCAAAGCCCCCCTCTTGCCATTAGCAAGAACTTGTTTCAGTTGCAGATCATAAGGAATTCGAACAACTGCTTCAAATACAGTATCGGGAAGTACCGCTTGTGGAACCTCGATATCTACGGGCTTATTAGCTAAATGGCAATTGGCACATACAATACGGCCAGTCGCTTCTCGTGGATTTTCATAACTCTGCTGTGCAAAAATGGGATATGCATTCGAAACGGGTGCCCGAGTTATTATATATATCATGAGCGAGACGGAAATAGATCGAGTAATCTCTTCCTTTATCCAAGAAAAGGTATTTCTAGTTTGCATGGTCCAATCATTGATCCCGAAAAATTCTACAATAAAATTAGATAAGTCGCTAGTATAGTTCCCTATCTATGATTCTGCTATTTACTGAAATAGTTTCACTGAAATAGTGAAGGAATCCCCTGTATGGGTAGAAAGAATAAGTAAAATTTTGAATGTTTTACTTATGTATAAAGTAAGAAACATTATAATTGGATCGGTCGATCATTTTTCAGTCATTCATTGAATGATAAATCACTACAAGTGACGGAGAGACGCGATTTAAATAACGAAAGATCCAATATTTAAAAATTGTATCTAAAATGACCGGAAAAGTAGAAACAAGACCCGATATAATTTGCTCATTATGAGAAAACCCAAAATCTTTGTAGACAGAGCCAATCATTAGTTCCCAACCGTGCGGCGAATGGAATCCTATACATAAATCGGTTAATAAAAGAATAGAAAAAGCTTTTATTGTGTCGCTTAAATTATAGAGGAATTCTTGAATCCAAGAGTTAAGAATAACAAGTTCTTCATTACCTAGAATAGAACAACCACTTAGAATAACGAAAGAGATTATATTTGTCGAGAAATGCAAAATCGTATGAATACAATCCTCATTGTGCATCTTGATCAATTGAATCGTTTCTTTGTAGATTACGCTGTGAAGATTTTGTAAATGTGTTTCCGGGTATTCCTTTATTATTTCGTCCAAGAGCGAGAGTTCCTCTAATTCTATGAATTTTTTTAGAATATTCTTTTCTTGAATATCATTCAAGAAAATTTCAGAGTTCCTAGCGTGCCACCAATTAGTAACCCAAGATTCCAGGCTTTTATTAAATGAGAGAGAGAGCCACCAAGGCAAAAATACTATAGATGCAAGATATAGAAGGGAAATAAATACTTTCTTTTTTGCCATTTTTTCGTCTGTGAATTTTTAATCACCTCATTTGTCGACTCTATACGATACTAATAGTTCTATTAAGCATCAGTTCTATTCCATTACAAACAAGTCATAGAGCCCATAAATCTATCAATCTATTCCCTGTTTTTTATTTGTAATTAAGTTAAAGTGGTTAGTCCTTTAATTTAGAAAGAATCCAAAAAAACAATACAGAAATCGAAGAAAAAAGAGTCCACTTCCAATTCTAATGAAGAAATAAAAAAAAAAAGATAAACTCTTTATTCCATTCCAAAACTTTTTGATATATGAAATATATGGGATGAGTCTATTATTTGGATTTGTTACTTGTTTTGTTACTGAATTGAGTTAAGTGGCTTTACATACACATAAAAAAGTTTTGTTGACAAAAAAAAAACTTTCGTTTTAGGATTGTTCCGTGTACGTTTGCTTTTGTTTTGGCTCGAAGGGGCGTTCTGAAGAAACTTAAGTTATGCTATAGAAAAAAGAGGATTCTTGAGTTTTAGTTTTTTCCCTCTTGCTAAGAAAGCAGTCATTCTTCAGTTCTTTTTTCAAAATACTTCAATTGGTACGCGCAAGAAATAGGCCGATTCAGCGGCTTTTTGCTCAATTTCTCGTAGAGTCAAATTCTCATCAGTACGAGTCAAGGGAACGGACCCCTGGCCCCTGATTTCCATATAAAGGGCACGACGAGCATAAACACCCTCTTTAACTTCTATTCTGATAGACTGAATATCTTTCATAAGGAATCGAAGGAAGATACGACGATTTTTTCCAGGAAATCCCCAACGAAAAATACACACTATTCCTTCTTTTATATCGAATCGATCATAACCACTACCTACATTCCACGAAATTGTGCACCACAAATAGGAGCTAATAAAAAGACCTGCGATTCCATAGAAAGACATCACAAGCCCTTGCGGAAAAAAAACGATTTCCTGAGAGGGAAATAAAGATATAAAATTCCTACCAAGATAACTGGAAGTTCCAACCAATAAAAACCCTAATGAACCTAAAAAAAGGATAAAGGCCCAGCAGAAATTACTAACTTTTCGAGACCCGGTTATAAGTTCTATCCATATATGGTCTGATCGCCAACTCATACTATACTCGATCTAGTTGCATTTTATTGGAATTGGGGAATAACCAAAAAAATTGACTTTCATTTTTTTGTTTCCGAAGTAACCCGCATCAACTAGCACTATTAGGATGTGAATCTTTAGGAGTAATTCATCGAATTGCTTAACTCTAAACTAAAATAATAACATCCCTTTCCATATGATTTATTATAGATATCCGCATATATCCATATGGATATATTGACTTTCCATTTCATAAACTCACCCCGATACCGATCGATTTTCAAATAGCTCTAATTCATTTACTCATAGATCATGTTTACGTATGTATACGAGCTTATGCTCGGAGGAAGCCACACGTTATACCTTATTCTACTAAATTCTACTAAATAGAATTCTACTAAATAGAATATTCGTGTTATGATACAAGTAAGGCTTGAAAAAAAAAAAAAAAATAGATAAGATTTGGCCCCATCGTATCTAAAAAATTTTGTTTTTTTGAACATGAAGAGATAAAGAAACCATTGCAATTGCCGGAAATACTAAGCCCACTAAAGGCACAAAAATAGAGGGTAAGGTGTTGAGAGTTGTCATAGAATGGGTACCTCGATTTAATATTTGTACCTGTTATTGTTATAAAGATAGCTTATAATTCATATATAATTATACTATTATACTAAGTCTACTTAAGTGAGTATATACACTAATAAAGATTATATAATGGAAGAGTATATTAGGTATATATACTAAAATAGAATAAGGAGTCTATAATATAAGACTAATATATTAAAATAAAATATATAATATACTCAGTAAGTATATAATAAGTGTAAATCAAAGGTGGAAATATGTAAATAATTGGGCTTAGTCATCTTTCTACATGAAATATATATATGTCACTTTTGTTTATTATTATGTTGTTCTTTTTTTGTTCATTATTGATTTTTTTTCTTCTTATTATTGTTTCTATTTATTTTGATTATTCCCCTCCCGAAAAATTCGTTAGACTATGACCCAACAAAGGGTATTCGTACTAAAACCGAGGGTTCTCGGGGGATATAGAAAGATGCAGGACCCCCCTGCCTAATTTCACAGAAGAAAGAAACAGAATTCACTCTTTTTATTTTGTTTGATAGAAATTTCCTGATTAGAAATCGGGAATATCGAGAAAAAAAAAATTATCCGCATGGTTCTTTTTACAATTCAATCTTATGTTACCAAAGAAAGAAAAACCCATTCTTGGGATTTTGACTTTCATTCAATTCCTATAAACTAAATAACTACTTGATTATCACAAACCAAATTTATCAAATTTAAAATGAATTAATATTAAATTAAGGATATAAGTCTCTACTTGATTTCATTTTTCGATTCAAAGGAAAGAAAGCATGGAGCTTAAATAACTCACTCAGAACGCCCTTTAAAGGATTACGTGGTACGATTGTATCGAATAAGCCCTTATGGAATAAATATTCAGCCGCTTGTGAACCCTCTGGTATTGTCTTATTCAATGTTTGTTCAATTACTCTTTTACCCGCAAATGCAACGTAGGCGTTGGGTTCTGCAATAATGATATCTCCCAACATACCAAAACTAGCTGTTACCCCACCCGTAGTGGGAGATGTAAGGATTGATACATAGAATAACTTTTTCTTTGATTGAAAATCATATAAAGCAGAAGATATTTTAGCCATTTGCATCAAGCTCAAACTTCCTTCTTGCATGCGTGCTCCCCCCGAAGCACACACTAGAATAAGAGGTAAAAATTTATTGGTAGCATACTCGATCAAACGTGTGATTTTCTCGCCCACCACCGATCCCATACTACCCCCCATAAACTGAAAATCCATAACACCAATTGCTACGGGAATACCATTTAGT